AGCAGCTTCAAAAGAATGCGCTAGCGCGCGGGCTAGCGCGCTACGGCTTCTTTGAAGCCTCCGCTTGCTGAAAAACTACGTAATCGCGCACTTACTATAGCTAGCTTTGGCGCGCAACTCTGTTGCTCGCTTAAACAACCTGACGCGTTGCGGCTCCCAGCAAGAAAACGAAGAAGCATAAGCAAGACTTAGTCTTACTTAGTCATGCAATTAATACTTAGTATTACCGAGTAATGGTCTTACTTAGTAATGTAGGGCAGCAAGAAAACGAAGAAGCATAAGCAATACTGAGTCTTACTTAGTATTGCGTTGCTTCTTGCCATTACTAAGTAAGACTAAGTATTAAGATTAATGACTTAGGCTTTCGCGTATTACTAAGTAAGACCATTACCATTACCATTACTCAGTAATACTAAGTATTAATACTAAGTATTAATACTAAGTATTTATTGGCGCCATTACTAAGCCCTACATTACTAATGGGCTTATGCTTCTTCGTTTTCTTGCTGGCTTTCGCGTATTACTAAGTAAGACCATTACCATTACCATTACTCAGTAATACTAAGTATTAATACTAAGTATTAATACTAAGTATTTATTGGCGCCATTACTAAGTATTACCTTGCTTGTTGCTAGCGCGTCCTTAAATAAAGCCTACACTTGCTGCTCCGCTCGCAGCTTTGAAGCAGCAAGTCACGGAGCAAGTGTAGGCAGTAAATGTAGAGGTTGCTTTCTTGACTGAGTTTTTCAGCAGGGCACGAGCGGTCTGGTGTCCGAGCCAATTGGTCAGACGACGACTACTTAACTTATTAGATTAGTATTAGCCGCCTATCCCGGAACGGAATGGGATGGAATAGAAAGAACGCGAAGCGCTAGCGCTATAGGGTCGGTTTTTGGGGGGTGGGGGGAAGAAGCTTGCTTCTTCACAAGCTTATCCCCGCCCCGTTTCCTGTCCGTCCCGACCGGCAGCTGCTGGGTCTCCCCATCTCTCCTAAACTTCCCCCCGTCTTCGGCCCGAGCTGTATGAGGCAGAAACTCGTCCCACGTACGGTTCGGAGGCCGAGCCCCACCCCAGCTGTAATGGTGCGGCTTAGGTCAACTAACACGAAGAAGATACAGTTCACTCAACGATTGCCTTTGGGTCCCGAACTCCATATGGGGAAGGAGCGTTGTTGTTTGCGAGGTCTCGATCATTTACATGGACCCACTTCTCATTCCATTTGTGGGAATTTTATGATCTATAAACCGTCCCTAACGAACGATCGGCTCATGTTTGAGCATGATGAATCACTTCGTGCCGACCTGTTGCCAATCCACTTTCCGGCCTCATATGAGAATGGAAAACTTGAGCATTTTCTGCATCGGTGGATGAAGAATCGCGAACATCATAATTTCTGGTTGACCATGTTCCCAGAAAAAAGATACTTTTTTTCCATTCGAGAAACGACGAGCACGACTGAAGTGGCTATACATACAAATCCATTTATGGATCTATATGCTCCGATTGGAACTGGAAGTTCCAGAACAGGCGGCTTGTATACCACCATAATTCAACTGCCTTTTCTTTTTTGTATTCGGATAGGATTTCTGTTGGCTTCGTCGGGAGGCTCGCGTAGTTTGTTACGTCAGCTCCAAAAGGATAAGTTGCATTGGAATCGAGAAAGTTCCGTGGAGTTCATAATTGCATAAAAGGAGTCAAAGTAGTGGCTGCGGCGCGTCGAGGCACTTCTTCGACGGTCCCCGTCCGCCCGGCCTGCCGGCCCATGAATTCTTCAGAGCGGGCCGGCAGGCGGGCGAGACAGAATGGGCGGGCACTACTAACCAAGCCAAGCCTAGTTCTCGCCGATAGGCGCTGGTAGCTTGCTTCCAAGCCTTGCCTTATAGATGAGTTGTGGCAATGAGGTAGGCCCGAAGGAGCCTTAAGCACTTGTACAAAGCGTGCCATATATCTTGAGGAAAGGGAAAAGGGGGTCTCTTTCCTCGCCCGATGGTAGAGGTCGATCCCCTATCACCTTCGGTGCCTCCTTGTGGTCCTTCTCTGTAGCTTTTCCTCGGCCTTTAGAGCTAGTTGATAGGCCACTTTCCACATCTGATGCATCGAGATTTCATCTTGGATTTCTCAAGCCCTATCAAGCAAGGGATTCTTCGTCGGATTCGTTCAAGCCATTGCGAATAAACAATTGGTAGAACTCCGCAACTTTTTATTGTTAGGAGTAGGGGCTTTCTTGTACGCTTCTCTCCCCCCTATCCTTTAAAGCGAAGTGAAACCTTTGGAACAAGCTTTGGGTCTAATCAGAGGGTAGAAATTTATCCCGCAACCTCGATCGCATCTTGTCTCATGTACTTTCCTTTGCCTTTCCGCTCACGCCTTGCTTGGACTTGATCCCACCAAATTGAGGCATGACCCGTGCTCAGGAATTTCACCTTCGTACACCTCGGATAGTTCTTTCCAATCAAAGAACTTCTCCACGCTACTTAACCAATCAAGAAAGTCCTCGGGATGCAATCGGCCATGGAAATCGGGAACGTCCACTTTGATCCCCCTATCTAATCAGGCTCCTTGATCTCGATGCCCTTATAAGGCCCGGATCAAGCGCTTCCTTATCATTAAAAAAAAAGAAATAGGCTGGAACTTCTTCTTCATGAATAGTTTTTTGATCATGTGATCGGATCTAGTCGATCGGATTTGAATCGGAGGTCTTGAACTCGAGTTTGTGAGATACTCTTGCCGCCGCCCTAGCTCTTTAATTTAAGCCCATTTATTGCCCTAAAAAAAAAAAAGAAGACCCGGCTTCTTCTTCTTTTTTTTACGAATCCGGCAAGCGAAAATCCTTTCTTCTCTTGAGTGATTGCTTGAGTTAAGCCTTCTTGACTAGTTTTGAGTCCCGATTTTCAGTCCTTGGATGATCTTTCGGGTCTTAGTACAATGGATTCCATAGGCTTTTCCCGTGCTCTTCCGAAAGAAGCATCTGGAAATGACTTGCTTCTAGACCTGAAAAGAGCTTATGCGATGAAGAATGATTTGCTCGGGAAAAAATCTTGTGCTTATGTGGGCGGGTCGCTTCAATTTTCCAAAACTAGAGAAGGGGATTTTCCTACAAATTAAGAAAAGTGCTTAGCTTAAAATGGGATGACTTGTGTACTTCCTTTGAGCCCCATATACACCGTCACCTCTTTTGCGATTGCTAAAGATATTTGGGATTACATAAGTCATCTTTATTCTCAGGATGATTCTCCCCCTTTCTATCAGTTGCAACATGAAGAACATGCCTTAGCTTATGGGTAAAATAAAGAAAGAAGTGTGCTATACTATTTATTACCGAAGGCTTAGGCTTCTATGGGACCGGCTGAACATGAGGGACCCTTTTCAAAGATAGGGGCGCCGATTCTAAAGGCTCTTGTCGGGAAGAATTTCATATAACATAGAATAGCCTTATAGAGTATAAATAGAGTATAAAGGAGTGAAACTGCTTGACCATAGGGAAAGGGGCTCTCTAAGTTTTTGATGGGCTTGAGGCCTGAGTTCGAGAATGTTAGATCCTCAATTCAACATCGAGTTCCTCCACCAGACATTGAGAGAGCAGTTGCTGATGTGAGATCCGAGGAGACTCGACTTGCTCCCCTTTACTAGGTTGGGAGCTGGGGGTCGATCTTATATTACTCAGGGTGCTTCAGATCTGGTTCTTGCAGCTGAACATGCTTCGGGACATCGACCCTATAGTCAGAATCTGAAATCTGGAAGCTCTGCTGGTGCATCAGACCAACGAGACATGTCCAAGATTGCCACTATTGCAAGAAGCCGGGTCACATGATTGCAGACTCTCGCAAGCGGCAGAATGCAAACTCTCGTCGACAGTCAGACACAGCTCATCTTGCTGCTCCCCCAGAGCTTGCCAACTCTACGGTCCTTCCCAATCCCCTTACGTAATAGGGCCTCTGCAGCATTACTTCTATGATCTTAGGAACACTCCCACGCCCGACACAGATAGTTTTACCCCACGACAGCGGAAGCAGATTCAGAGGTTGAATCTACTTACGGCATAGAGTCAGATATGTAGCCATCTTTCTCCTGCCTTTATAGGAAGAAAGACTGCCTTAGAATAGCGAATAGCTCGAAGCACAGGGAAGGTATACACCTTTGAGTCCCACCCCGTAAACACCATACGGGCACAAAGAATACCAGCGGGAAGAGGAATGAATCGGTTGATAGCCTTGACCGGGATATGGGAACTAAGCAAGGGATGCTAAACTCAAACAAAAAAGAAAGCCATTTAGAGCATTTGAATTTCCCACCATCTACCCAATTGACCTATTCGATTGATTTAACAAGTCTTTTGACTAAATAAATCAAGCCATAGAGACAGAGCAAGTCTAGGGAAAGGCTGATTCCAGGAATGGTTTATAGCATGACATGGATGGACAGCCGATTGACCGATAACGATAAAGAGAAGGGAATCGCATATTTCATTAACAGCTTGCCTACTACCTGCATTCGTATAACCGATTAAGCGCTCAAGAGAAGGGCAGGCAGGAGACAGCAGTTTGCCACGAAAATGATGGAAGGCTGGTTCAGGTAATCCTTTAGTGAAAATGTCCGCCACTTGATTGTTGCTACGAACAAGTCGAATGAGCAATTTGCCCGCGACGACGAGGTCACGAACGAAGTGGTAGTCAACTTCTATGTGCTTAGAGCAGGCATGGAACACAGGATTGGCCGCCAAGTGTGTAGCGCTAGCATTATCACAGTGCAGGATAAATTGATAGCGAAATGGCACCGCTAGATCGCGTAGCAAGTAAGAAAGCCATAACAGTTCAGAGGTAGTAAGGTACGAGAAGCAGTGGTATCGGGTTGAGCAGCCAAAGCTGTCAGGCGAGCAATGGTCCCGAGTAGTTCAGTTCAATCAGACCCGCAAGAGAAGAAGCGGGCGGTAAACAAACTTCAGCAAGAGTGAAGTAAACAGAAGGATGAAGTAAGTGCAACAAGGGCCAGTCAACGAGAAAAAGGACCTTCACTCTCGTTCTCTGTCTTCGAGTCTTGGTTCAGTTCGTTCCTCTCTCGCCCTATCTTACTAATAGGAGTTGATCCTACATTCCGTGTAGCAATCAATGTCTGAGGACATAGAAAGCCTTAACAGGGATTCGATAAACGAAAGTATGTATACCGTACGGGACAGAGCCAAGGACGAAAGGTCAGAAATGAAAGAACGCATTCGGGTCAAGACTATAACGCGCTATCCGGATTCCCCTACCTCAACACGCTCGCTCGCTTCTCGAGATACTTGATTGGAACAGAGGAAGAAGGCTATAATTAAACCACTTCGCTGGAAGAACGGTTTGGTATAATCGCCAGGATTTCAATCAAGATGAAATCGGTTAGTTTGAATGCCTGAAAAAAGACTGTACAAGAGGTCATGTACAAGAAAAAAGAAAAGGTAGACTCCATGTCATAAAAATCGAATACATCGGAATCAGCACCGTCTTATTCGTTTGCAACAATAGGACTCAAAAGAATCATGATTCGGTAAATAGGCCACTGATCGGCATCCAAGCTTTACTAACTAATAGGGGTGAGGGGCCCGCGTACCAAGCTTTACTAACTAATAGGGGTAGCCAAGCAAGGAAATAAGCAAAGACAGCTTATGGTCGTGTGCTGGCAAAAAGAGTCTCATCAAAGCTTCCAGTGTCGAGTTGTCACAAGTAGGTTTTTTAGTCATAGCTAGACAGCCAAGATAGATGTCCTTCTCCTCGGTCAGACTCAGTATCCTTGGTTGGAAAAGGGATTGGATAAGGCTCACATTACTGCCACTTCCCCAGAAGATCAAGGCCATGTCAAAACTGAAATACCAGAGGCACTTCCTCTTAGCCATTCACTAGAGTTCTTTCTTTTTAAAGAAAGGGGTGGTAGAGCAAGATTCGCATCCAGTTGTCCAGTCAAAAAGAAGAAGGTTAACAAGCGCAAAAACAAGACTCAACAAAATGCTCAATCCACATCCGGAAAACTAAAAACGATAGAAAAAAGAAAGAAGAGGGGTCGTGCCCAGTCCCAAAGAGTGCGTTCTTCAGTTCCGCCTTTCGGGAATCAGATGATGAGAGGATCAAGGCTAGATGATCGTGTCATTCTCTATACGCCTGAAAAACCGTCTTATTCTATCTCTTTCTTTTTGCCTTCGTCCAGTGGAACCACGCCCAACCATTCACCTAGGTTTGCAAAACTTATGTTGCAGGTGAGTCACCACTTCAACAGGAGACCGAACAAGGCTTCTTTCGGCTGCTGAGGATCGCTTTGTGCCTGACTCCACTCACTACCTTTTAGCGTGAACGGATAAAGAAAGGCCATCAAAGAGCTCGGTACCAAACAGGCACAGCTAAGAAATCGTGCACTCAAAGGAACATGTCATCGAAGAATTTCCAACATTCATTCTCGAGCGGGGAGCTAGTTCAAGACCAAAGAAAGCCAGAGCATCTCTTCCCTTTCGCCTTGCCTCGAGGGCTTACGGGTCTGTGGGCACAGTTAAACAAGGCTCATATTCAGATACTCCACCTGAAGAAGAGATTGAAAAAGGCCAGACCATAAATAAGTCAGAAATCAGAATAGAAAGAACCATAGCCGGAAGAACAAAGGAACTGTACATTCAGTGTTGTGTAACAAACAAAAGACAGAGATATAGTCCTATCCAAGCTTGTCAGGATCAAAGACGTTGGGATTAGATTAGCAGACTATGGATGGGTCAAGACGTAGAGTAAAGTCTCCGTCATCTCCAAAAGCGGGGTGCTTAGGTTCGAGTCTTCATCGATCGGGTGGTCGGACGCAATCTAATAGTATATATGGAGGGGTGAGAAAAGAAAAGTCTCTGTCATCTGGCTCCTTCCACGCAAGACGACTAGGATCAAATGGTTTACAAGAATAATGCTAGGAAAGAATAAGATCGAGACCCTTCTTTTTGAGACAAAGGGCTTTCTTCGAGAGGTTTGGAATAAATCAGCGAATGTAGGATGCCCATGAGACTCTTTAGTTGTTTCAGAGTGGTCGGAGGTGGCATCTCGAGTATTGCCTTGATCTTCGAAGGCTCTATTCCGTTCCGATGGACAACGAATCCCAAAAATGTACCAGCTGAGACCCTTACTATATTTAGAATAAAGGCACATTTCAGTGGATTCATCTTCATCTTATTCGCTCGACACCTCTCGAAGACCCGATCCAATACTGCAATGTGATTCTCCCCTTTGCCTGACTTCACCACTATATCGTCGACGTAGTCCTCGATCTCTTTGTGCATCATGTCTTGGAATATGGTGGTCATGGCTCGCTGATATGTAGCACCCGCGTTCTTTAACCCTATACTCTTCAGGGCATCACTTTGTTATAGAAGTTCCCCTTGGGCGTTCGGAACGCAGTCTTCTTGGCATCCTCGGGAGCCATCCTTATCTGGTTATACCCACTATAGCCATCTATAAATGAAAAGTTTTCGAACCCTTGTCGATGAGTAAGTATATCCATGTTCGGCAGAGAGAAGTCATCCTTTGGGCAGGCCTTGTTGGGGTCTCGGTAGTCGACGCAGATCTTTCTCTTGCCATTTTTCTTTTTGACTGGAACGAGATTGGCCAGCCAGGTAGCGTACTGTAACTCCGCAAGTCCACGTTGATCGTCCACTTCTCGCACAATTGTGTCTACAACCATCGGGTGGTACTTCCTCGGGGGCTGCTTTACGGGTGTCTGATCCCTAACGTTCAAGCAGTGAACGGCCACGGTAGTCGGCAACCCGGTCATCTGTTCGTAGGACCAAGCCAGGCAATCCTTCTTTCTTCTCAAGCACTCGACGAGTATCACAGACTCTCGACATAGAAGAAGATGGGGTTTAGCATTCATAGAAAGGTAGAGACAAGGTAATTTCCTAAAGAAAAATCTTCGATTTCATTCATATAAAGTTCTTGACATCAAATCATGAAAAAGAGGAATTCGATTACATTCTGACAACCAGGGTTTTCTCCCTCCTTACACACTAAAATACATCACAAAAAGACCACAATCAAAAAGCTTCCAAACGAGGGTCAGGAAAATCCTCGAGATCATCCAACTCAACTCTTATAGGGTGAGAATTCGCTAACGAACTCTCAGGTAAACAAAAGAAAAAAAAAACCTCCAACAAGCAACGGGTGAAGCCGAGTGAGAGCTCTTCCGCCCGTTCTGATCTTTGGTGGTCATTCTGCCCGGCCCGCCCGTTCCTATAGCCATGGAATTGGACATCTGCACTTTACGCGCGGTTCGTTTACTTCGTACTTCAATTCCAGGCTCAAGTGCCTGCTCATCCAAAAAGAGGGCTTATACCTTATCGGTAGCTACGTGGGCTCTTGTTTCTTATCCCAAAGCTGCGGACACGAGGTCTTTATTCCTTATTATTCTGCTACCACTTTTTTAGGGCTGGTTCTCGTTTCAAGGGGGGTGAGCTCGATCAATACATTCGAGTTTTCCTTCCGACATTTCGATCAAACTGTGGTTGCTGGTTTATTTACGTCTTCTCTCTCTGCTGCGAACCCACCCCAACGGGTTCCTTCGTCGAACACGACGTCACGGGACTCGTACACCCTTCTTGTCGAAGGCTCCATATACCTTCACCCTTTCCTCTCAGTGGAAGATCCAACGAACACGCATTTGACCGCCTTCTTGTCCAACTTCCCTTTGGACGGTTCAGGCAGGTGAACATAACAGACACAGCCAAATAGACGCAAGTGAGTGCCCAACATCTGGTACCTTCTTGTGTAGCATATCATATAGCGTCTTGTTGGAAATTTCCGAAGACGGAGTTTTGTTATGCAAAAAGGCTGCAGTCCTAATGCATTCGCCCCAAGAAATCTTCGGAACTCCCTTGGCCTGTAGCATGGCCCGGCCCTGCAAGACTCCACCAGGTGTCGATTCTTTCTTTCGGACACCCCATTCTGCAGCGGAGTATGAGCACACGACAGCTCACGTTTGATTCCTATCTTCAGGAGCATGAAATCAAACACCCTGGACACGTATTCTCCGCCGGAGTTCAGACCTCAACCTCTTGATCTGGAGATTTGACTTCTTTTCCAAACTTTCTATATATGAAACTTAGAAAGAGCTTAGGACTTCTCTCTAAGTAAAGAAAGCCAGATGTATCTACTGTAGTCATCCACTTATAATAGTCAGTCAAGTACCTTGCACCTGTGAATGACTGCACTCGAGTAGGACCCCTTAATGAAAGTAGTTGTCTGTGATATATCCTTAAATCAGCCGTAGGTCAGGTCAAATCACAAGTGGACACTAACGAATGAATCAATCCAAAGAAAGGCACACTTTCATTTTGATTCTTATGTTTCATCCGGGAGCATACAATTGCCAACTGTAAACAATCACATGAATTGTTCAACCCATCTGAATGAAATGCAGGAATATACCCTAGACAATGGAAGAAGTCTTGCACTGTGTGTTGTGTATGTCTCAGGCGACGGCGGGTCCCATTCCTTATCCTACTGAAGCAGCTGAAAAAAAGGAATGTAGAGAAGAATATCCGGATAATAAAGCTTTCCCAACCGGCCAACGATCCTCCCCGTGCGCTGATCCTGGATAAGACACTCAGAAGAAGAAAAGATGACACGAAGATGGTTAGCTGCAAGGTGACTGAAAGAAAGCAAGTTTGTCCTCAGCGGAGGAAAATAGAATCTATCATGAAGAATCCGGGATGAAGACATAGACCCACAGTGTGAAAGAGGTAAGAGAGTGCCATCTGCAATGTTAACAGAATCTTTGATAGGTAAAGGAGAAAGAGATAGGAAAAGAAAGATATCACCTGACATGTGACTGGTAGCCCCGGAATCGACGAATCCAATCACTGGGAATGGAAGAAGAAGCAGCAGATCCAGATACCGGATTTGCCATGTTTGCAGAATGAGAAGGCCCGAGATCTTCAATCTTCTGAGTGATAGCAGACATCAATTGCTTAAGAATCTCCAGAGTAATAGGACCTGACTCAGAAAGAACAGTCAAATAGAAAGAAGCACAGCACCCTGCAACTCTATGAGATCCATGATCCTCCAAGGGTGGAGGAGTAGATGAGGTAGCAACATTGGACTGAGGACGTGTCCAACATTTATCAATAGTGTGGCCATGGCGCTTTAATATCGGCTTTTCCATTTCCCCCCTTTCATTAAGTACCTCTCCCTTTCCTTTTGTCGAGTGACTTCGTTCCTCCTCTTCCTGAATGTATACAGTGAGTCAAATCTGATGTACCCTTGCCGGCACCACATAACAATTGAATAAAAGAAGAAAATCCCGCATGCATAAAGGCGAAAGGAGTATCTAAAAAGCTTCGTCTATTGCGACAAAGCGAGACTAATCGATTGCGAGAGAGCATCGAGTGCTTTACTTGAAGCAGCGAGTGAACGAGTGCTTTACTTGAAGCAGCGAGTGGGCCGGGATTTTTTTAGGTCGCGAGCCGTATCGGAAAAAGACAAATGTACTGCGAGACAGCGAATGAGACAGCATCTGAGTCTCGCTTAGTCGTGAGCGCTCACCGGGCGGACCGAGTTGGTAAAGACACACAGGTTCCGAAGGAACGAGCCGTGAAGGTAGGTTCGCGAGCAATCATCATACGAAAACGAACCAACTACAACTTCGTTCGGCGGAACCACTTGCGCTTATTGCGGGAGATCCGGGAAGCTACCTAAATGGAGAGCCCACGCGTGCACGGGTGGTTGATAAACACGTATTATTGGGATGGGGCAGCAGGCAATGGATACCGTTCTCCCACCCGAGCCTGCAGTTGGTAGGCCAAATCCCTCTGTCCAAGTGATTGAGTTGAAGCTTTGGGCATAGAGCGGCTGGGAAGTCGCCGGGGGGGGAGGAGTAGAGTCCAGCAACATTGAGCCCCAAAATATACTTTCTATTCAAATCCCTACTCAACACGGTGCCTTAAGGAGAATCCGAAGCTGGTTGCTAGCGGAAGTAGCGCGCCAAAGAGCAAAGCGGAGCATTCACAAAGAAATGGTGTAAGCGGAAGGGAAGGCGCAACGGTTAAGGAGACAATAAGCCCGTCAACATTGAAGCTTCCGCTTTTGGCAGCTGTTAGGCAAGTGATACCGTACGCAAGTCCGGACCTATATAGTGAGGGTGCGTTAAGGCGAGTTGATGAGCTAATACGGCTGGCTGACTTTTCATATGTGGAGGCAACCTGACGTTAAGCACTGGGGCCAGCCACAAAGGAATAGGCTTGAATTAAGATATATACCGTCTTTCAGCTGACCTTTCCAAACCATGCTTCGCAATCAAGCTAGAAAAAGACTAAGCAAGTGCTGTCCTAATGAAATGGCTGATAGTATAGTATAGTATAGTAGAACATTCATTCCTTACCGCCGCTGCCTGCTTAAAAGATTGATGTAACCAGTAAAAGTCCCCTATCATATGTTTTACTCTAAAGGGTAAGACATATGATAGGGGACTTTTTAGGAAGGAGGACCGGGAACAAGAGAGTTTGAGGCAGCCTTAGAAGGTCTGACTTCGGGCTGGCTCGCCGCGGGTAAGCTTTTACTGGGTGCTCTGGTCCCTTTGATCCACTCGATTGGCGATTGAGCTTTCCCGCCAACGATCCTAGGCTAGAATAGCTAATAGGCTAGCTTCCTTGCTTGCTTTCGCCTTCAACACGAATGAAGTGATAATCCTATAAGAGTCAGAGGGATTTTTAACTGTTAACAGGATATTTCTCTTTCTCGTTAGATAAGAGTGAAGGGGTGATTTTATCAACAAAATAGCATAACATAATTTTCCCGACAAAAGCAAAAGGCTTATGTCCCACTCTCGCTCGAATGCTTTGAGTTTGGGCTTTGCCAGAACTCTTTCACCTCTTGGTCCCTCTGACCCCTACGGTCGAAAAGAAGCCATGATAGAATTTGCTCTTCGGCTCATCCCGCGGTGTGGCATGAAGCTAATCTTCCGCTACTGCTACTGGTTTTCTTCTAGCCTTTTCTGACTAATCCATGATAGGGCTAGTCTATTATCTTAGTCCTTTGCAACTAAGCTCTGAAACCCTTTGAGTTTGCTGATGGCTTGAAGCTCTTCTCCCGACTATCATCAAGCTATGATGTTTCCCACCACACCAGGAAGGCATAGGCAATGACGATTGTGGCCATCTCCACCCCTTCCCTTGAATGGGATGGGATCACTACTCTCATACAGCTATGAAGGTCGAAGCCGATAAGACGATGTGGAATTTGCCTGTTGCGCCTGTAGCTGCGAACTCAACTGTCTCTTTGATTATAGAATCAGATCCGTTTCGAACTGAACTAATACTGAGAGTGCGCCTTGGCTTTCTTTTTCAATTGAGCTCAAGGGCAAAGTCCTCCTTCCGGGCATACGACGCCTTAGGTCAATCAGACCCACTGCTTTCCGATCTAGAATAGAACTGGCCAATTAGGATCTCTTTTCCCTAAACTTGACTTGCTTTTTTCGTTCGTTTGTTGGTTTTTGAAGAAAGGAAAGACCAGACGGGCTTGCTGGCGGGGTTGTGTTTGATGGCAAAAGGGCTTGACCGATGCCCTATGGTTGAGATGGAAGAGCTGGAAGAAAAGAAAGGTTTGTCTCACTATTCTCAGTAAGGGAAGGAAAGGACACAATCCGCTCAAGAGAGCTCTTGTGATCCCGAGTCGAATCAAGCTATGCAGTCTGGTTAGGAAATTCTCTTAGTAATAGCCGGAACTCTTCCTTGCTCTTCCCTGTCTGAGAGGTATGATATAGCATAGTTTCTTAAGGAAAGACCGCTTTTTCCTTCCGTTTTCTGGTTCAACGGCGATTCTGACGGTGGATGGGTCAATGGTCATTCTCCTGCTTTGTTCGAGATGCTACGCTCCGAGTCCTCTTCATCTATCAATAGAATTGGATTCCCAAGACCTGCTTTTAGGCCAGGCCTCCTCATCAAGGCTTTGAGACATACTGATTTGATTGCGCTTTCCGTTCCTTATGCGTCAAAGGGGCTTTCTCCGGGCTCCCTTCGCTACTCCGACTTCCGCTCGAGTTGCTTGCGAAAAAGCTGTCTTTCCTTCGCCCACTGATCCCATTCCTTCTTTGCCTTCAACTGATACCGGTCGATGAGGAAAGATTCCGGCTTCTCAATCAAGATAGTAGATGAGGGCATAACCGATCTTCCTTTCGCCTATTTAAGGGCTCGATCCGACCTTATTAACAAAGCATCGTAGGAACTGGTCGTATTCATAGCCTGAACTCTGTATCATATTCCTGTTGTGCCCGCTTTCTTGAAGGGTGACGTGAAGAAGTACTCGTTGTCCCCGAGCATGAAACCGTATGGCAAGAGTCGGAATCGGTAATTGCAAATTTCATCTTTGAAGAATCTCTCCCTTCCGGACTTGGGGGTTGGTAGCGTAGCATCTGGGGCAGAACCCCATGAGAAAGGGGGACAGAATGACTGCATAGGTTGATTAGATGAGTTCGCCCTTGCCCTCTTAAAAAGGGAGACGAGACCTAATGGCGTGAGAAGAAGCTGTTGTAGGAAGAACCGCTAGGAGGACCTCCGCTCCCGAATCCAGAAATTCCTGAGCTTGTTACTGCCCAATGACATCATAGTACCGGGTCGAAAGAAGAAATGTGGCTATAAACTGATCTGAGGATTCAAACTCAGCCCTTGACCCTGTTTTTGCCCTGTCTGCTGCGCACCTTTGAAATGGGGTGGCATTTCGCTCCCCTGTCTCCGGACCCTACGGACCTAATGCAGTAGCTATGCTATCCGTTCTTACCTTGAATGAATGGGGCTGGGCTGCCCCTATCTTTTTCCCCTAACACGGCTGGGACAAAGCCAAATCGGACAGTTGCGTCAGAGAATCTAGTGGTTGGTGCATCTTTCGTTGAATTTGCTTTAGCAGTCCTGACTGAAACAAAGAAGTAAGAAGGCAAGTCATCGATCTTCAAATCAAATGCCCTTTCTTTCCTTTGCTTCCTTCAAGGATAGGATGGAAGAGATCAATCGAATGTGAGAACTCATCATCAAGAATAGGCTTTTCAAACACCTTTGACCGGATGTCTGTCTCTCGAAATCCCTATCATCCTCATCTTACATGTTAAGGACAACAGCGGGGGATGAAGCCCCTTATAATTAATGCGATGGGAAATACAGAGAAGTTTCATTCATCCTAGAAAAACCCTCTTCCAGAGTCTGTTTTTAGCAGCAAATAGGGAGGTAGTGGTTTCCCTTTCCATTTGTTTTATAACCCAAACCCTGGACCCGCTTCGCTTTACGATGTATTAGTCGAACCCCTGAGATACGACGATACGACGCCCTGCTCCTTGAGTATCATGGGATTTCTAATACCCCGACCCCCCAGAGGCTCCCGAGAAAGCTATTTCAGCCTGTCGAGCAGTTACGGCAATTCACTCTTGGAGTTATGACAGTGGTTGTTATTTTCTTCCTTTTTTCCGAAGCCCAGCTAAGAGACGCTTTCATTGGGACCGTACCACTAAACGTGATTAGGAAATTCCTTCTTGAATCTTTAGTAATAGCTCCCCGGAGAATCTCTTGACTAGTAAATCAAGGAAACCCACACCTTCTTGTGAGTGCTAGTCAGCTACCATCCTTGATTTAGGTTCTTCTCCTATGCTCCTGTAAGATAAGAAGTCCTTCCTATACCGGGCATTCATGAGTGCAGATTGAGAGAGATGGTGGCATATTTAGATGCCTACCTCCTCCTCAATGCTATACTGCGGGCTTATCACTCCGTATTGCACGGCTTGCATTAGGTTCTCTCTTTGACGGAACGGATAAAGGGCTTCTATCTCCTTAGTTACGGACAGTTAGACCTCATCCACTGCGCCCGACCTTCCCCCGGCTCTCGAATAGAATGACGTATGAGAGAAAGATGCTCGTAAGCGGCTTCCTTTTTCTCTTCCACCACTATAGAAGGTACTAGTCTCTGACTTCGTTCCTCTCCTTACAGTCGAGCGTCTTTAAACCTTCTCATCTTTGGAAAAGGGAGAATGGGATCTACTTAGTGCTCGGGTAATACCCTAATTACTCGTAACTGGGGTGCTTCCCGCACAGAGCCCTCAAGAGAGCAGTTGCTTCTTCGCCAAGAATTAGCCTCACTCTCCTAAGACTTAGCAAACTCGAATCTTAGGTCATGTGATCGCTTAATTCGTCGATCATGTATCTAACTCAACCCCTTCACCTTTCGTCGGTCGGACCGACGATCCAGTTTCACTTAAATGATAGGAATCCTCGATTCGCATCCCCTACTTGGGATTTGTTCTGGTTGGGCCATATAACTTTCAAAGAAGTAGCCCGTAATTGAGGGAATCCGTATCGGTATTAGTGTCTCATAAGGTTCAATGAAAATTCCCCTCTCAAATAGGCAAAATCGAATTCGAAACCAACAACAATTTAGGCACATCAAACAAAGATATGATGTATGTGAATAAATTCCTCTCCTCTCTTCGATAGTTGAACCAACTCTAACTGAAATCATCCGTGCCAACGAGAAAGCTCAGTTGAAGGACGATCAATGGCAACTACTGAAAAGGACACAATCAATAGCAAGCACCTTTTGAACAGACTTCCTGCAACCAACTATAGTACAAGGCTGCTTTCCGCGCTTAAAGAAGGCAAAAAGCTGTCAACAAGGGCAGTACCGGAGGAAGGAAATTGGGTAAACATAGATCCTAGAGAGCGAGTTTAAGCAGCATCACTAGAAGAAGGAGTTGATGAGGTTTTTAGACTCAAGTCTTCCGTATCTGTTCTGGTTTATCAAAAGAAAAAGTTTTTGAATATCCCTTCAAAGCCCAGGTTTTAAAATATCTGGTCCAACCCGGAACTTTAGGACGGAAAAGAAGGTCAAAACGGACCTATTGATTGACCATAGATGCGAACTCCCACACCCTTAGCCAGTACCAGCGACTAGTCTTCGGGCTACGAGGTATATAGGGCGAGAGCCTGCTAAGGAACCCATTAAATTGCACTACACTCAGTACGCACTTATTTCTGGGACCGCTTGATTCAGCATACAGCAGTGCAACATCGGATGTTAATCAGGAAGCATACAGTAGCAAGCACACATCTCTGCGGTCTTTCTAAACCTTATTATATTTATCCAGTGTCAGCCTTTAGGGTACATCCTACCCTAATCTTGAGTTGAGTGTTGAACCGGAACAAGAGGAATCCTTCTTAGACTCGGTTCGCCGTCAGTTTGCAAATCGCAGGTGGGTGCGAACTACTAGAGGCCCGGAAGTTAGTCAAAATAGAGAACCTAGAACGCCTTGGTGAATCAGACCCAGAGATCATGGCCAACAACGCCAGTCACCGAGGCACCAGGAACCCTCTCTATGATGGGGACAATGAAGAGTCCACTGGCTCTAACCACCAGCTGAACCCTACAGCCCCGGCAAATCAGCAACTTTCTAACGAGGCAGTTAGCCGTCAACTAGCTGAGATTTCCCGGATGCTAGCACAATTGACCTAGCGGGTAGCCATCGGAAATACCCCGGCTGCACCTGCTGCTCAAGGAACAAACCCTCCATCTACCACCCCGGCTCAGGGGACACAGATCCACAACCACAAAGCCAACCAAGAGTAGCAGATGCTAGACCTGTAGACCCAGTACCCTCTCCAGTTCAGAATCAGCCCGCAGTTCCTGAACCTGTAGATCACTACGAGGAAGAGATCCGAAGAAAACCTCCTGCAGTACCGGCCGTGTCCTTGGCTCCCACTCCCATGAATCAGATAGTGCCATTTAACCGACTAAGACCATCAGATATTTTTCCTCAAAAATGATGTCTATAGGCTGCCCTTTTCGGATTAGTAAGGAAATTCACCAATCCAATCAATTTGATTAAGTCGACCTATGCTTTCAATACTTACCCTGACCCATCCACTTAGCTCTAGCTTCGGTCGCTCCTTCGTCATATGCTTAGTCAAAACCACTCTAGCTATGAAGCTACTTTTGACTTTTTGGAGAGAGTCCCATTTTCGGGGTAGGCAGGATATCTTGGTTTGGGAAAACTTGTGAAAAATAGGAAGACTCCTCTATCAGTGGTTATTGCTTAATTATCCTAAAATTCATCGTTACTAACTATTCTAGTTAGCCTGGGCTAAAGCTAAGAGGAGCTCCCCTGTCAAGCCTTTGATTCGACAAGCTACTCCGCTTTCACATTAAGATTATAGAAAGATGGTTACTACATTGATAGAGGCATATAAGTATTCAGTTATCCCAATAGTAATAGCCCACGGAGCGGTAATTCAGTGATCTTTAACCAATTGCGATTCCGCGCATCTGATCTTTCCTGGTATTCAAATGGTTTATTGGCGGGCTTCAACGAACAGTGATCGACCGCGGGGCATGGCAAAGGAAAGACTGGCTATCAAACCGTAGTAAACGGAGCTGCGAAACGTGGATGTTTGGGCAGTGAAAGACGACCAAGTCTTGCACCTTGATTTCCTTATCATGAACGGGGTTGCCGAATGCGGGTGACGTCACCTTAAAAATAAAG